CCTTATTTTCATATTTCTCACTCCTTACCTTAATTTTTAATCTATTCCTTGGAAGAAAATAAGTCTCTTGTATTTTTTAGCTTCGAATTGTATCTCCCATAAAAGGAATGTTTTCAAAAATCATCTATCTAATCGTTCGAATCTTTGTTGCGAAGTCTATAAATTATACGCCCCCTGGTTGAATCATACCGACTTATTTCGATTTTTACTCTATCCCCCGGCAGTATTCGTATCAAACTGCGTCGGATCCTCCCTGAAATATAACCTAGAATTAGATCTTCATTATCTAAACGGACCCGGAACATGCCGTTGGGAAGTGATTCAGTAATTAAACCTTCATGAATCAATTTTTGTTCTTTCATTCCAGGTAACCCCCTTGAAGTATCAACTAATGGAGGAAGAGTTATATAACTCACTTTTCCTCTCTATTTCACAAATAGGAAGTTAGAGATAAAATTAGGATACCGGAGGAGGATCACCATATATAACACAAAATTTCTCCTCCAATTTTTTCTAGTCTAGCTTCTCGATCTGTCATTATGCCTCGGGAAGTGGAAAGAATTACAATTCCTATTCCACCTAAAATCTTAGGAATTTTTTGATAGTTGGAATAGATTCGTAGACCAGGTCGACTGATACGTTTTAAAATAGTTCTATATATTCCTTTCCTAGTCCTTCTATGGCGCAAGGTTGAAACCAAGAAATATTTGTTACTTTCCTGATGTTTCCGAACGTTTTCAATAAAACCTTCTCGTAGGAGTATTTTAACAATGTTTTCGGTGATATTAGTGGATGCTATTCGAACCGTTCCATTTTTACTCATGTCAGCATTTCTTATAGAAGTTATTATATCAGCAATAGCGTCTCTGCCCATGACGAATTATAATTATTGGTGCTTCCTAATTTTGATATAATCAGCATGTTTTTTTTTTTACTTGAATTATGAAATTATTAATTATTCATATTCAATTAATTATTTAAAGTATATGCGTGAGACACAATCTATTAATTGGATCCATTTCGGATATCCTACTATAACTATATCATAGTTTCATCTACTAGTCTTTATAATACCTCGGGAGCTAATGAAACTATTTTAGTAAAATTCAACTGTCTCAATTCCCGGGCAATCGCACCAAAAACTCGAGTTCCTTTTGGATTTCCTTCTTGATCAATGACAACCGCTGCATTGTCATCATATCGTATTATCATACCGGTGTCACGTTTGAGTTCTTTACATGTACGTACAATTACAGCTCTAATTACTTCTGATCTTTCTAGAGGCATATTGGGCACTGCTTCTTTGATTACAGCAACAATAACGTCACCAATATGAGCATATCGGTGATTACCAGCTCCTATGATTCGAATACACATCAATTCTCGAGCTCCGCTGTTATCTGCTACATTCAAAAGGGTCTGAGGTTGAATCATATCATTTTTATTTGAATCTGTTATTTCAATGCAAAGAGTGAGAAAAAAAATAGTGTTTGTCTAGAAATAAAGAAACTCGTGGTTGTTTTTTCATCCTCAATACCCCTTTTTTTATTTATGTTTAGTTATACATCTCTATCCTGAAGTAACAAATTGAGTTCGTATCGGCATTTTGCACGCAGCTATTTCAATAGCTGCTCTGGCTACAGTTTCTGATACTCCGCCCATTTCATAAAGTATTCGACCTGGTTTAACAACGGATACCCAATATTCGGGGGATCCCTTCCCCGAACCCATACGTGTTTCCGCAGGTCTTACTGTAATAGGTTTGTCGGGAAATATGCGTACCCATATTTTTCCACCACGGCGCGCATATCGTGTCATTGCTCTTCGCCCTGCTTCTATTTGTCTAGCTGTGATCCAAGCGGGTTCAAGTGCTTGAAGAGCGTATCTGCCGAAACAAATATGATTACCTCGACAAGATATTCCCTTCATTCTTCCTCTATGTTGCTTACGAAATCTGGTTCTTTTGGGGTTATAGTTGATGGTTTTTTCTGAATCCCATCTCTACTACAGAACCGGACATGAGAGTTTCTTCTCATCCAGCTCCTCGCGAATGAAGGGATTCGATAATATTACATACATATACACATGTATTTAATAACTAATACACTAAACTAAGTAATGGGATTTATTGATATTTCATTTATTACATAGTAAGCTGTGTTGTATATACGGCTAGATGTGTATATTTATAGATAATGCTTCTTTTTTATAACGAATCCTTATTTTTACTCTTATTAAATCAAGCGACAATATTGGAATACAATAAATAAGGGTTTCGCGGGCGAATATTGACTCTTTCCTGCTTTATTCGTAGGATCAATTCATGATCTCTCAGAGGAAATCTCAATTTGTTCTTGGTTTGTTCCGCCATCCCACCCGATGAATCATTAGGATTCATTTTTAATAGAATCTTATATAGTCACAGGTTTCGTCGTTCCTATAGCTTCTCCATTAATGGTTAGGCCCGAACTCTGCAATGGAGCTCCCAACAAAATTTGTTCCCGAGTCAATCTCCTCAGTTTCTATTAACCCGAGGCTCTTTATTATTTATATCAATATTAATGCTTTATCACACTGCCTTTTATGAGGTGATTCATAGACCATACACATTGGAATCATCTATCATTGATATTTTTGTTCTCTCTTTCTATCACCTTTCCATTTATCCGCATCCCTTTATTTATTTTTTTCTTCAAAATCCATAATCGGATTTGTGAAAAATTTCAGTTGTTACAACTATATGACTGATCCAGTCATATAGTCACTGTTTCTTGGGATCTCGACAAGACGAAGCAATAAGTTGGTTATTAGTTTTTAGTTTATATAGTTATTAAGTTCATAGTAGGGGTCAGTCTTTTTTTTTTGAATTTTGAAGTCCAACTATAAACTCTAAAGAAAAAACTAACGAGTCACACACTAAGCATAGCAATTATATCAAAAAAGGTAAATTTCTTTTTTATTCAACCTTATAGTGTTTATTTTTGTTTGATTTAACGGAAAAACGGAAATAGTTTCTTATTTTTTGTTCTACCACTGGGCAGAATGGCAAGATCAATAAAGGTCTATTATTCCTCGTCCACAAATATCCAAATTTTTAGGCCTAATACTCCATGGATAGTTCGAATTGTATAGGAACAATGATCAATTTTAGCGCGAATTGTTTGTAGAGGAACCCTACCTTCTCTGATCCATTCGACACGTGCAATTTCTTTTCCGTCGATACGCCCTGCAATTTGTATTTGAATTCCCTTTGTATCTGTTTGTTCAGTTAATTCAATAGCTCTTTTCATTGCCTTTCGAAACGAAACTCTATTTCTTAATTGTGAAGCCATATATTCTGCAAGAATATTAGGGTGTCCATAAGGTTTTTCAATTCTTGTGATAGCAATGTTGAGTCTTCGGTTCACAGAACGAAATTCCTTTTGTACATTCATCTGTAATTCTTCGATCCCTCGTGTTCGGCCCTCTATTAATAAATTAGGGAACCCGGTATAGATTATGACCTGGATAAAATCGATTCTTTTTTGAATTTCTATGCGGGCAATTCCAATTCCTTCGAAACCTGAGGATATTCTCTTATTTTTTTGTACATAGTTCTTGATACAATTCCGTATTTTCTCATCTTCTTGTAGACCTACGGAAAAATTTTTTGGTTGTGTGAACCAAAAAGAATGATGATTTGGGGTTGTACCAAGTCTGAAACCAAGTGGATTTATTTTTTGTCCCATATTTTTTGATTATATTATCTTTCCATCCATTTTTTTTCTAAATATGAATCTAAGATTTCGATTCAGCTAAAAAGAATTTTTATTTATCTTTTAATACAATTGTTATATGACAAGTGGGCCTTTTTATCGGATAACTGCGCCCCCGAGCCCTAGGTCTTAACTTTTTCACAAAAGGACCCCCGCTGACTTCGGCTTTACTAATAAATAAATCAGCTTCGTTCAAACCCATATTATGACTAGCGTTTGCTGCTGCGGAATAAACCAATTTTAAAATGGGATAAGATGCTCGATAAGGCATGAGTTCCAGTATCATAAGCGTTTCTTCATAGGAGCGCCCGCGAATCTGATCAATTACTCTTCGCGCTTTGAAAGCAGACATACATATATGCTGAGCTAAAACTTTTACTTCTCCACCCGAATTCGAGTTCTTTATCATAAGGTTATCCCCCGCCAATGAATGATAAGTATCTTTTTTTTTATTCCAAATTAACGACGAGATTTATTATCGTTTCTCGCATGTCTCGCGAAAGTCAGAGTAGGCGCGAATTCTCCCAATTTGTGACCTACCATACGATCTGTTATATAAATAGGTAAATGTTCCTTTCCATTATGAATAGCGATTGTATGGCCAATCATTTTGGGTATAATGGTAGATGCCCGAGACCAAGTTACTATTATTTCTTTCTCCTCCCTCATGTTGAGTTTTTCCATTTTTCTCAATAAATGATTAGCTACAAAAGGATTTTTTTTTAGTGAACGTGCCACAGCTGATTACTCCTTTTTTTACATTTTAAAGATTGGCATTCTATGTCCAATAGAATATCTCGATCTAAGTATGAAGGTAAGAATAAATACAATAATGATGAATGGAAAAAAGAAAAAATCCTTTAGCTAGATAAGGGGCGGATGTAGCCAAGTGGATCAAGGCAGTGGATTGTGAATCCACCACGCGCGGGTTCAATTCCCGTCGTTCGCCCATCACATTATTTCAAATTCAAAAAATTCGATTTTCAATAAATATTCCTATTTACGGCGACGAAGAATAAAACTATCACTATATTTTTTCCTTTTCCTACTTCTTCTTCCAAGCGCAGGATAACCCCAAGGGGTTGTGGGTTTTTTTCTACCAATTGGTGCTCTCCCTTCCCCGCCCCCATGGGGATGGTCTACAGGGTTCATAACCACTCCTCTTACTACAGGACGCTTACCTAGCCAACGCTTCGATCCAGCTCTACCTAAACTTTTTTGGTTCACCCCAACATTACCCACTTG